AATTGGATGCCCTACTGCGTTACAAAATTTCGCTTTAGCCAATGATCCAATCAGAGGAATAATTGGAACTATTGTATCGAGTTTATTGGGAGCATTATTTAGTAGAAATGAATTTTCTAGCATTTGATTCCGCACCACTGCAGGATTTCGTCGAACACTTGAAAAGTAACTCAAAAAATCAAGGGAATGCTTGGATAATTGGTTTATACGGATACTTGCCGCGTGAGACCATACATCAAAATGACATTGCCATAAATTGACAAGGTAAGATTTCCATTTATTCATTAGAAGAGGTGTGTCTTTGGAAGCCAGAATTGATTTTCCTTGATATCTAACATAATGCATGAAAGGATCCTTGAGAAAGCATGGGATGACCGGAAAATCATTAGCAAAGACTTCGGCAAAATGTTCTATTTTTCTATATAAACAGAGTCGTTCAAAAAGGACTCCAGAAGATGTTAATCGTAAATGAGAAGATTGGTTACGGAGAAAAAGGAAGATGGATTCGTATTCACATAGATAAGAATTATATAGGAATAAAAAGAATCTCGGATTACTTTTTGAAAAAATGGAAATAGATTTATTTGTAATAATAAGACTGTTACAATTAGAATACTCATGAAGAAAGAACCGCAATAAATGCAAATAAGAAGCATCTTTCACCCGGTAACGAAGGGTTTGAACCAATATTTCCAGATGGGCAGGGTAGGGTATTAGTATATCCGCCGAATAATTTAAATGTGGGAACTTTTCCTCTAAAAAGGGAAATATTGAATGAATGGATCGTAAATTGTAAAATCTTACGATTTCTGCCCCTTCTAAAGAAGATTTTAATCGTAGATAAAATGGAATTTCCACAATGATTGCAAATCCTTCTGATAGAATTTTAGAATGCAAATTCTTGTTGTACCCAAAAAATGGATTTTGTTTAGAATCATTAGCAGAAATTATCAAATAATTCTGTTGATACATTGTAGTAATTAAGCGTTTTACAATCAGTAAACTAGATTTATTATCATAACCTATATTTTCCAACAACATGTATCTATTTAAACCATGACCATGAGCAAGTGCATAACTATATTCCCGAAAGATAAATGGGTATAGGAAGTCATGTTGCCTAAATCTATCGAGTTCTAAATATCCTTGAAATTCCTCCATTTAAAATTAGATGGGGATAAGGGATTTCTTTTGGGTTATTAAATGACACATAGTACGATACAGTCAAAACAGGATATTATAGTAAGAAATAAATAGATATATACCCCGGAACCAGATAAGACTGATCGACGGACTCTTTAGCCTCTCCTTTTCCATCTAATTTAATTGGTTTATGTTCATTCGAGGATAACAAGATGGTTAGAAATCCTTTATTTGTTCAACCCAATCGCTCTTTTGATTTTGGAAAAAAAGGATTTTTATCTTTATCAATAGACTGCTTTTTCTACACATTTACCCCCACACTCTAATGGAGAATAGCTACTAATAATTAGGATTTAAAAATAAATCGATGATCCACTTATGGGAAAAGCATTTCCCGCATCAAGGACTAATCTATTTTTAACGTTTAATTAGATCGGGTAATCGTTCAAATTAAGAACAGAAGCTCGTTTCTTTTTTTTTTGTTTACCTATAATTGGAGCCATAGGGCTCTATCCATTTATTCACTTAACCCAAAATTTCATTTTCTTTTTTTTCGTCAAGAATTTAAACAAAGTTTTGAACCGATCCGCTAAGAATAAAATATTCTCAGAATTCCACATTGATACGACATGCTGCTTTTTCCATTCATTCCTTTGAGGATCAGTCGCGGTCTTACAAGCTCTAGAGATAGTATCGACGAAGACGTTGCTTCATACAAATGTGTAAAAATTGCCAGTCGCACTTAAAAGCCGAGTACTCTACCGTTGAGTTAGCAACCCCCCCCCCCCCCAAAAAAAAAATGTGTAGATCCAATCGGAATAAAAAATTAGATTTAATTGCACACCGAAATCCAAATAGTAAAATAGCAAAAATATTGCTAATCGATTCTGAACATAAAAAAAATAATGAACATATTAGATGCAAATACACTGACTTCTAAAATAAGAATCTAGATTAAGATAAGGATATGGATTAAGTCAAAATTGATGTACTGCCACGGATTTAGTTCGTATCTTATCTTATCTATTATTATCTTATCCGTTTTTTTTTTTTTCAATAAAATAAATAAATTAAATAATAAATAAATAAAGGCTTCTCGTATCCCAGCAAATCCGACGAATCCATCGTTTAAATAAAGTAAAATAAAAAAACCAAGTCCATAGATGGAACAGAGGGAAATAGATACATTAGATGGAACAGAGGGAAATAGATACATTTATTCATGATCGGATTATATTTGTTTGATACACTGTTGTCAATATGAATGTAAATCTTAAGAAAAGAACACAATGTGGAGAACCATAAATTAAAATAAAAAAAAAATGAAATATTGAATTAATATAATAAAATATAAATTATACAAATAAAGAAAAAACTAATGACTTGTATTGAATTGGCACTAACTATATATGGATAATAAACATGGATACAAAAGGATGTAAGCGTAAGAATCAATATTCGTAGCAAAGTATCGCAATGCTTGGGTTTACTTAATCCATATAAGTAAAAAAAAAAGAAATCTTAAATCCCATTTGTTTTTTTTTATTTATTTGTTCATAACATAAAAAAAGTGAAAGTTTCGACTAAAAACCAACTAGTATTGAATTAGCAATAATGTAAATATTTTGGATTTAGAAATCCAACTACTTCGGTTATTCATTTGATCTTTTTTCATCTGTCTTAAATTAAATGAATTTCTATCACTAAAATAAAAATAAATTTTTGTCGTTATAGAAGACGACATTTTTTAGTAGTAGACATTTTTTGGTAGTAATAATAAATAGGTATGAATAGAACAAAAGAGGGGGGCGGTAGTATATAAAAGGTTATACAAAGTTATATAAGCCCCCTCTTTTGTTCTATTCATTAATTGAATTTAATCTGTTGATTAAGGCAAAGTTCCATAAAAACTCCCGCCTTCTTCGAAATATCATGAACAGTTCCCGTAGGTTGAGCACCCCTTTCAAGGAAATATAGAATAGCAGGAACATTTAAATAGGTTTGATTCTTTAGCGGATCATAAAAGCCCACTTTCCGAAGAGCTCTTCCTTCTCTTCGGCATCGAGCATCAATTGCAACGATTCGATAAACCACCCATTGGGATAGATGTAGATGAATAATACCCCCCCTAGAAACGTATAAGAGGTTTTCTCCTCATACGGCTCAAGAAAATTCGAAATTATGTCTATGGATCGAATTTGAAATTTTTAATTAGTAATGTCAAATGGATCCATAAAATAATCAAATCAATTAAATATGAGTTAAGTACTTTTTATTATTCCTTATTCTTATCCGAAAAAGAAAATAAAATCATTTGTATTCGCATCCTCATAACTCAAGTTGGATAACTCGCTAATAACCCAAGGAAACCCTTTACTTTAGGTATTTCGTTTATTGAGCGATCTCTAACCACGCACCCTTTTTTTGTCTTTAGAATCTATTTTGATTCTTAATTAGAATCTATTTATTGAGACAACTGAAAGTGGTATTTCCTTGTTCCAGGATTCTTTATCGTTTCTTTGAATCATTGGGTTTAGACATTACTTCGGTGATTTTTAATCGTTTCAAAAAACGTCAGCAACATACCCTTTTTGTGATTTCTTTTTATCAAAAAATCATACAAATGGTCGATTTGATTCCTGCGCGATACACTTTTAATCGAAAGAGTTTTACCAATTCCAAGAGGTTTTACTTATAAATTTGAAAATTGGATCCTTTCGATTTTTATATGGAAAATATACTTACGAAGCTGTTTCAACTTATTAATTAACACTAACCCTAGATCCGTTCCCTTAAAAAATGAATCAATACTTTTTTTTACTCGAGCTCCATTAAGATCATGTACTATTTACATCCCAACCCCCGACCTCAAAAAGGAGGGTTCTAGTGAAACAGAACAAACGATGTCGAGCCAAGAGCACCCTCATTCCTATCTAATTAATATAAAAAGAAAATGATGGATGTAAGAATCCACAGACGACCATATCCCTCAAGTCGCACGTTGCTTTTTACCACATCGTTTTAAACGAAGTTTTACCATAACATTTCCTAGTAGGTTGCTGTAAACAGTATGTAATTGATTCCATTATGGACTCATGAATAATCATTGGTTCGTTCGGTACATAGTGGTTCGTTCGGTACATAGTAATCCATACTTTTATGAATGGGTAATTTCTCAAGAAGTATCAGCACGAATTAAATTTAACCCCATATAATATATATAATAAATAATATATTATATAATATATAGAAATATAATAAATATTTTTTTAATATATTATTTTATTTTTTCTTTAGAATTATAATCTAAATATAAATATTAGAATATAAAAAAATTGAACTAATAAATAACACAAATAAGTTTTTTTTTTTAATCTGCATCTTGAGGTGACTTGCTAAAATAGATTCACCAATTTCACACTTCTTCGAGTACCAAGGACTCATAAGACATTATTAAAAATATTTAATTGATTGAAAAATTTTCTATTTCACTATCATTACATTATTTGAATAAGGCTTTACAGTAAAAATCGCATTTTGATAATAATAGAGAAAAATTCATATTCGGATTAAACCATAAAAAAAAATGTAAATTCTTTTTGTTTTTCACGAGGTGGTGGATAAAGACTGATAGAATAGAGGCTTTGGGTTGTTATTCTTTTTGATAAATCATAATTAAAAGAGGATCCCCATACCTATCAGGTAGACTAAACAAATATCTTTGAAAGTAATTAGAAACATTCTATGTTTTAGAAACATTCTATGTTAAAGGGTAAAGTTAAATATTTAAAATTTAGGGATAACAAATCTATTGTCACAAAACTCAATTTTGAAATAAAATAAAGTTTTCAATGAATCAATGAAATAGAAGAAATAGAACGATAACAATACATATATATATAAGCCCTCGCTCCCTTTCTGCGTAGTTTATTTGACTTGGAGTCAATAATCCGGCTGCAATTATTTCCTAAGGAAAAGCGACTAAGATGTATGAATACACTTTGTCTCAATTGGTACATATCATATATTTACAATTTTTCATAAAAGAAAACACAAAATACTTAAAAACGGGGTTCAAAGAAAAGACATATGTTACGTATGTAACTTGGTTTTTTTTTAATGAAATTCAGACAGCCGCATATATTGAAATTGGTATTTTACATTGACGTTTAACTCCTATCTACTGCGTCAATTCTATGAAGATGATGAATCCTAAATAAAAAAAGAATCCTATTAGAGTGTTCCAGACTATTACTATTTTGTATAAATGTAAATTAAAACAAATACAGATTAAACAAGTACAGATTAAATCATGGCTCGTATTTTTATTTTATGAAGAACTAACTTATTAAATAGAAATATGATTTAATCTATGCTCCCATCTTACCTCTTACCTGTATACAAATAGATTCAATTACATCTGTGTGTTATTTGAACACGATTCGATTTTTGATTTTTGAAAAAGATATAATTCATATAAGAATCAATCATTATAGGAAAGCAAAATCAGATTATAACCAATCTTATTCTACTCTTAAAAAAAAATAAGGTTGTTTAAAAAAGGGCAATCTTTCTTTTATTCTGATATAAAATAGAAAATCTATATTCTGATATGATATATATAATATAATAGGTATGCTCTGGGACGGAAGGATTCGAACCTCCGAATACCGGGACCAAAACCCGTTGCCTTACCACTTGGCCACGCCCCATTTTTGATTTCTATTCGACATTAATAAAGACTAATATTGATAGTAGTTCTTCGTCAATTCTAGTTCAAATCTATATAGAATAGATTAGAGTGTTGCTAGGATTTTGAGACATTTAGATAGAGAATTAAACGACATTTATTGATCATTACATACAATTCAATTAAGATATTGTATGAAAGTATGGTTTTGTCTATTCTCTTTTGATTTGAGAATTGAAGGATTTTTGATTGGGTTAATTCAAAAAAAAAAAATTATAATAACTCATATTAAGAACTCATCATATTAATAACTCAATCAAAATAAATACAATTATCTTCAAGAACAAAGAAAAAAATGTTTGTTATGCTTAATATCTTTAGTTTGATCTGTATTTGTCTTAATTCTGCTCTTTCTTCAAGTAGTTTTTTCTTCTCAAAATTGCCCGAGGCTTATGCTTTTTTGAATCCAATCGTAGATTTTATGCCAGTAATACCTTTGCTCTTTTTTCTCTTAGCTTTTGTTTGGCAAGCTGCTGTAAGTTTTCGATGAGATCTTTAATACGGTCCTAGAAAAATTCATGATTTATTCTTAAAAAAAAAAATTCTAACAATTCATAAGATCAGATAAGTCTTATAGTATAACCCTTCGATTCAAATAATGAAATTCTTGGATCGCCACAATAAGTCTGGGCTCCCCCCAGTTCCTCATTCGGACCCTTTTTTACAGTGAAAGAACCTAGTAGATTCCTCCGCAATATCTAATTGCGGGTATGAAAAAGCTTTTGGTAATGAAAGACTTGACTCTTATTACAAATGAATTTCTGAAAATTCTTTTTTATTTCTATAGATTTAGAAAAAGAATTTCGTGGTGTCAAAATAAGGTATGTGGTATAAAAATGGAGAATCTATTATTTTTTTTTTCCAAAAAAAAATGATCTTGGAGATTGTGTAATGCTTACTCTTAAACTATTTGTTTACACAGTAGTGGTATTCTTTGTTTCTCTCTTTATCTTCGGATTCCTATCTAATGATCCAGGACGGAATCCTGGACGTGAAGAGTGAAGAATAAAAAATAACAATAAAGTTTCTGTTTTCCTTGCTTGATTTTAAAATGTTCTTAGGATTTTATTTATTCCACACTTTTAACTATTAATTAAAATGAAATAAAAAAAAAGACTCGTTGAAAGAGAAATTGAAAGATAAAGAAAAAATACCAAGTCATTGACTAAAGCGGAAAGAGAGGGATTCGAACCCTCGGTACGAAAAACCCGTACAACGGATTAGCAATCCGACGCTTTAGTCCACTCAGCCATCTCCCCAAATTGAAAGAAAAAGGATAATTACTAGATTATATTACACAAAAACAGTAAGGCTTGAAAAAGGGCCCTCTCTTTATACCCTTTTATTATTCAGTATATAATTATTATATAGATATCTAATTATAGAGACATAGAAAAATAGAAAAAAAAATATAGAAAATAAAAATCAGTGATTTCATTTAGGTAAAGTAAGGGCTCGAAAGCGATATCTCAACTCCACTATTCCAATGAATATAAATTTAGATATATAACCACCTAATGCCCCAAGAATATTATATATTATATAAACTATAAATTATATAGCAATGAATTTCTTATAGAAAAAAATTATAGAATTAATAAATAGTA